CTTTATTGAGATAGGTAAACCAAGGGGACTCCCCCTCTGAGAACCGTATATGAGAATTTCATCTCGTACAGCTCAAACAAAAAAACCAAAAAACAGGTTAAAAGAGGTATGGAATAGAAAATTGGAAACTTCTTAATCTTTTGATTCCATTTTCGCTAAAAATACGAAAGAGTAAAAGTAAGAAAGCTCTTTTTTTTTTGTTATAATTAGAATGTCAAAAAATCAAGTAGGCTCACTTGTCTTTCTGTTGATCGTTCCAGGCCTCTTGAATCTTCTATTTCCCTATTTTTTTCTTTCATCTGTTATTTTAATTTGTATGGAATGTAGCTTTACTTTTGTTTTCTTTATTATTGATAGGAATTTTCTTGTTAAGACCCTAGGAATCAATTGAAACCTTAAATTAATACTAGAACCACGATGATTCAATAAAACCTTCAAGCTAAGTCAAGGATTCCCTGAGTAAGAACCATTGGATCATCATTTATTCAACGAGTAGAATCGATATAATGACTAAAACTAGAAAGAAAAGTTTGTTCTTTGAGCAAAATCAAAGCAGAAACGGGAATTTGAAAGAAGAAAACTCTTTCAATTGAAAACTTTTTTCTTTTGAAAAATTTGAGGAATCCGGCCACGAGGTCTGAATATTAAGTATGAATCATAGTTCAAATACTTCGTGATATATTTCATATATTCCGTGCTCCAGATACTAGAATGAATATCCGACGGGGTAAAACCATCTCTATCAAGACGACAGACCCACTTTCTGTACTCTCAATAGGATCAATTATAACAAGTCACACACTCATATTCCGGAAATACAGAAACACAAAAATTTCGCGGTCGAACTACCAAAAAAGAATAAGCTAAAATAAAAAGCCGAGGCCTAAATGCATCGTTTTTTGTATTTTTATTTAAAAGCTAGGGTTCTTATAAATCTAATTAAATCTAATTCAGTGAAATTCCGTCCAGTAAAACGGAAGAATTATAAATCTCCAAAATAATAGATAGGAATACCGCAAATAGAGCCATTGCGACACCCATCAAAGGAGTAGTTCCCCATCCAGGAGCTACTTTACCATATTCCGAATTCAATGGTTTCAATAAAGCCCCTACAGACGTCCGTCTTGGACCAGATCTAGAACTACCCTCAACAGTTTGTGCAGCCATAAATCCTATTTTGTATTCATTGAGATCTGTTGACTTTGTATACCATTCCGTTGTAAATAAACAATCTTATCATAGATCCATTGTGGTCTTGAAATTATATAATAATGGAAACAGCAACCCTAGTCGCCATCTCTATATCTGGATTACTTGTAAGTTTTACTGGGTACGCCTTATATACTGCTTTTGGGCAACCCTCTCAACAACTAAGAGACCCGTTCGAAGAGCACGGGGACTAGTTGAAGTAATGAGCCTCCAAATGTTGGGAGGCTCATTACTTCAATTCAGATAATGAAAAATCATTTCATTTTTTAGTTGGAACTTTAGGCGGTTCGCGAAAAAAGATAGCGAAAAAAATGATCCCTAGAGTCGAGACTAAGAGGAATGTATAAACCAATGCTTCCATAAATGTGATCGCGGTTTACAATTATAGCTTCCATACCTGTTTATTGGGGATCATCTCCCCGATTAAAGAAAAAAAAAATCAAAGAAAAGGCGAAAGGGCGGAGATTTAAATCCAGACTTTTTCAGTATCCTATGTAAAATCACAAAGAGAAAATAGAAGTGAGAAGCGAAAAATAACAGAGCAATGCTGCATCAGACTACTTGTCTTCTTGTAGTTGGATCTCCAAGTTTTTGGAATGCTCCAAATTCCACTTGAGCATCCAAATCTGGGTCAATACCAGCAAAAACATCTCTGAATAAGGTTCTAGCACCATGCCAAATGTGCCCGAAGAAGAAGAGCAGAGCAAAGGAAGCATGTCCAAAAGTAAACCAACCTCTTGGACTGCTACGAAAAACACCATCGGATTTCAAAGTAGCACGATCTAATTCAAAAATTTCACCCAATTGGGCACGTCTAGCATATTTTTTCACAGTCGCAGGATCACTATAACTCACTCCGTTCAGTTCGCCACCATAGAACTCAACGGTTACGCCTACTTGTTCGACACTATACTTCGATTCTGCCCTTCTAAAGGGAACATCGGCTCTAACAATTCCATCTCCGTCTACCAAAACAACTGGAAATGTTTCAAAAAAAGTAGGCATGCGACGTACAAAAAGTTCACGCCCTTCTTTATCTCTAAAGACAGGATGTCCTAACCACCCGACAGCTATTCCATCTCCGTTATCCATTGAACCCGCTCTGAATAATCCCCCTTTCGCTGGATTATTTCCGATGTAATCATAAAAAGTTAATTTTTCAGGAATTTTAGACCAAGCCTCTGATAAACTTTGATTTTCGGCTAGTCCAGCGCTAACTCTTCGATATATTTCTTGCTGAAAGTATCCCTGATCCCATTGATAACGGGTGGGACCAAATAATTCGATAGGAGTAGTTGCTGAACCATACCACATAGTTCCAGCAACAACAAAAGCTGCAAAAAAGACAGCAGCGATACTGCTGGAAAGAACGGTTTCAATATTGCCCATACGTAATCCTTTATATAGACGTTGGGGCGGGCGGACACTAAGATGGAATAAGCCTGCTAATATGCCCAATGTCCCTGCTGCAATATGATGAGAGGCTATTCCTCCTGGAACAAAGGGATCAAAACCTTCCACACCCCACGCGGGATTTACAGATTGTACCTTTCCAGTTAGTCCATATGGGTCGGACACCCATATTCCAGGACCATACAATCCTGTTACATGAAATGCGCCAAAGCCAAAGCAAGCCACTCCTGAGAGAAATAAATGAATTCCAAAGATCTTAGGCAAATCCAAAGAAGGTTTTCCTGTGCGTTCATCACCAAATATTTCTAGATCCCAATACACCCAATGCCAGATAGCTGCCAAGAAGCACAAGCCAGAGAACACAATATGCGCCCCGGCTACACCTTCGTAACTCCAAACCCCCGGATTCGTTATCGTCCCTCCTGTAATACTCCAACCGCCCCATGAATTGGTTATTCCTAAACGAGTCATGAAGGGTATAACGAACATACCTTGTCTCCACATTGGATCGAGAACAGGGTCGGAGGGATCAAAAACTGCTAATTCATATAGAGCCATTGAACCGGCCCAACCAGCAACCAGAGCTGTATGCATTATATGAACAGAAAGCAAACGACCGGGATCATTCAATACGACAGTATGAACACGATACCAAGGCAAACCCATGGTAATACCCCTTTATCAACAAAAAATAGACACTATGTAACTTTATTGCATTGAAAAAACTATGCTATGGACCCCCCTTTTTTTTTTTTTCAGTGGATTATCTCGGAAAAAGGGTTACTATTTGTTCTATTCTTTTAGTAAAAATGGAACAATTTGGTTCATAGGAAAAAAGAGAAGCAGATCTATTCTATACTCGATAAGTACCAATACGCAATGGGGGTTTATTCCCTTTTCGAAGAGCGCATGCATCCATATTTAGTCATCATTCAAAGTACCTATTCGTAAAAATTTTCTTTGTTTTCCTTTATTTTATGAACTTATTCTATCTATGTAGAAAATATGACGATAAAGCTAATATTATTAAAATAATAAAACCATTATTACGTTTCCACATCAAAGTGAAATAGAGTACTTAATTCTTTTTTCTTTCAGTTTATGCCTATTGGTGTTCCAAAAGTGCCTTTTCGAACTCCCGGAGAGCGAAATCCAACTTGGATTGACATATAGTGCGCCCTGTCAGATATATTGGGTCATATGGGATTTCCCCATTCTCTCCCCCGATCGAGATATCCTCTCTTTCGCCCCCAAAAAAAGCGATTGAATCATCAAAAATTTGTAACGTGAAGTGCAATGAAATGGAATTAGATCCGTTTTGTGAAGAGGTATCCAGATTAATATTAGCAATTCAAATAATTTATGGTCGACTTGGCTGGACCAATAAAATTAAGTATCCAGGCTCCGTTTAGAAAAACCCAATTGGTAATATATCTATTATTAGGACTTATAGATATCATAAACAATCCTATTTAGAAAGAAATTATTAAATAGCACTGATCCCAAACAGTTAATCAATCGAATAATAAATATAATGGATACGTCGAATATTTGGCGGAAGACATAAAAGAAATGAATTGCAAAATTGAGAAAAAATGAAAAAAAAAAACAAAGACGTGGTATTGGGGTCATTTGTCCTATATGTGCAAATCAAAATCGGGCAGATCCTTACTCGGAGTAGAGCAGAAACCTAAAAAAATGGAAGAAGCCCATTCAGGAACAAGAAAATGGCATCGTGATTTTTGGATTGGATCTCGATGAAAAAATACATCAATGAAAAGTTAGTGCGATAAAACTGTTTTTTATATTCTAATATTATATATTATAGGAAAACCGGCCAAACGCATCGTTCTTCAAAAATGAAAGAGAAGCCCCTTCCTTCATTAGAAGGAGTCCGCTATAAAAAAAGAAAGAGGGCTGGAAGCTACACATTGATTTTTTTTTCGCAAGTTTTAGTTTTGTTGAACCGTATGCATCAAAAGGTGCCCGTACGGCTCCTAAGGGATACAATTTTATCCGAATCAACCGACTTTATCGAGAAAGATTAATTTTTTTAGGCCAAGCGATTGATAGCAATGTTTCGAATCAACTTATTGGTCTTTTTGTATATCTCAGTTCGGAGAGTGATACCAAGGATCTGTATTTGCTTATAAACTCTCCCGGCGGATGGGTAATACCTGGAATAGCCATTTATGATACTATGCAATTTGTGCGACCAGATATACAGACAATATGCATGGGATTGGCCGCCTCAATGGGGTCTTTTATCCTGGTCGGAGGAGCAATTACCAAACGTCTAGCATTCCCTCACGCTTGGCGCCAATGGGTTTTTTATTTAAGAGAAAAAAGAAGACTATGCCTTCGCCATATGAATTATTAATATTAAGTAATATTAGCATGGCACTTCGAATTTGATATGCAAATTTTTTATTGTTTTTCAAAATATTAGATTATGTATCGAAAGAGTAGTATGAGATAAAGGAAGGGTATTTCCTATTTTATCTTACCTATCGTAGGTCGATTTCAGCGTCACAAACTTTTTTCACACCGGCAGGTTATTAACAACATTTATGTTATGAAAGAGTACGAAAATAAAAAAAAAAGAAACTTTGGGATTGCTGAATCACAGACAAAATAAATATATTAAAGCAACGGGGCCATCATAGTATTTTTGAACTCCTCCGAAAAAAAAAAGAAGGGTGGTAATTGGATCATTTACCGATCTGGGTATAATGGATCCCACATTTTCTCTTTCTTCGATGAAAGGTAAAAAAATTCCATTGTGGAGCCGTATGCAATGTGAAAAAAATGCCCGTACGGTTTTCTATCTTTTTCTTATTTTATTCTTTATCTCTTCGCCTTGCCTCCTCGTGCGAGATACAGGAACCTTTGATTGTGTTATATTATATGATCAGGGTAATGATCCATCAACCTGCTGCCGGTTTTTATGAGGCACAAACGTCCGAACTTATCCTGGAAGCGGAAGAACTACTGAAACTGCGCGAAATCCTTACAAGGGTTTATGTACAAAGAACAGGCAAGCCCTTATGGGCTGTATCCGAAGACATGGAAAGGGATACTTTTATGTCAGCAACAGAAGCCCAAGCTCATGGAATTGTTGATTTTGTAGCGGTTGGATAAAAAATAGCAGTGATTTCGTGCAAATATATGATTTAAGATTTTATCTTCTTACTTCTTAATTACTTAATTAAAGGTTTAATATTCTATTAATATATTGAAATCGAATAAACTCATAATCATCCGGTTAGGATCAATCTAAACCAGCCCATAATGTATAATTCAGCATGCCAACTATTAAACAACTTATTAGAAACCCAAGACAGCCAATCAGAAACGTCACGAAATCCCCCGCTCTTGGGGGATGCCCTCAGCGTCGAGGAACATGTACGAGGGTGTATGTGCGACTCGTTTAAATCGTGGGCTGAGACAAAACAAAAGAAAAAACAATTTTTCCAGTATCCATGATCAGTACCGGTGAATCGGATAGAATGGAAGAACTTCATTCACTATCTAAAAAAGATGGATCTATCATATCTTTCTATTGTGTATGAAATTTATGGTTTCAATTGGTGCAAATTAAATCACCTGAATTTTCAATTTAAGATGAGAAAGAATTCCCCATTGGTAACAAATAGTTACCCATTAAGCGGGGGAAATCCTATTTAAAAAAGTAGAAATATTATGTTTAGAAGAACGGACTCACAAGGTCAGCTACCCACCCAATCTTCATAATTAAATACCGTTACTGTATAAGGTATATCTCATTATGAAAGACAAATTACTGGAAAATTCATGGGTAGAGCCAAAGAGTGGTAACTGTACAAGTTACCAATAAAATGAAGGAAAGGGCTCCGGTGTATAGAGAAGACCTCACCGTTTAAGAAGTAACCATAGAGACGATGGAACCCACAATTTCTTTAGCTATTTCTATTTTTATTTTTCCAATGCCTAGAAAAAAGGAAAAAAGCGTGGTAGGGAAGGTTATAGTAGCAAAAGCCATTGGAATTTTTATTTTATAAATTGGAAGAATCCGTTTTGTTATTAATAGACTAGGAAGGGGGAAAAGAATAACTGAAAGAAAGGAAATCAATTAGTTATTCATTAAAGTTTCATTTACTCAATGACCAGAATTAGACGAGGATATATAGCTCGGAGACGTAGAACAAAAATGCGTTTATTTGCATCAAGTTTTCGCGGAGCTCATTCAAGACTTACTCGAACAATTATTCAACAGAAAATAAGAGCTTTGGTTTCGGCGCATCGTGATAGAGATAGGAAAAAAAGGGATTTTCGTCGTTTGTGGATCACTCGAATAAATGCAGTAATTCGCGGGGCGGGGGCATCCTATATTTATAGTAGATTAATACACAATCTGTATAAGGGGCAGTTGCTTCTTAATCGTAAAATCCTTGCACAAATAGCTATATCAAATAGGAATTGTCTTTATATGATTTCCAACGAGATCATAAAATAAGGGGATTGGGAGGAATCCGCCAAACTCTTTGAAATGGAATTCTCTTTTGAAATGGAATTCTCTGGAGAATGAACTCCGGGAAGGTAGAGTAGAAATTAGTATGATAAAATCTGATAATATGATAAAGTCGTCAAAATGAGCGAACACGCCCGATAAAAAAAATTATTCCTCTTAAAATTATTCCTCTTACCCGATTCTTTTTTTTCTTACGACACGAATGATTCTCGGATTTTTTGAACAAAACGTCCATCTGTTTTTGAGTTCGGATTAGAATTTGGATTCAATTGAAAAGTAAGCCTATTTTTTTCTGTTCCTAAAACCAGGAGTTCTGGTGGTTGACTCCCTTCTTTCAAATTGTTTCTCATTATTAAGAAAAGGTAACGAAGATAAAATACGAGCTTGTTTTATAGCAATAGTAATTAATCGTTGTTCTTTTAAGGTTAATCTATTCACCCGTCTAGATAATATTTTTCCTTGTTCACTAATAAATCGACTAATTAAACTCATGTTTCTATAATCAATTCGATCCCCCGATTGGATCGGGGGCAAACGCCTACGAAAAGATCGCTTGGATTTAAGAAAGAGCCGCTTGGATTTATCCATAATTTGTTTATTCCTTATCCCTAAAATACTATTTCGATCAAATCAAAAAAAAATTATAGAAGAAATTCATAGGATTGGGTTTGTCTATATTTATTTAGTTGTTTTTATTTCAATATATGAAATAATAGAAATATATATCGAAATTTTTTTCATGTTCCTTGAAAGGGTGACACCCAAGCACTCGGTTCGATCTATATCTATTTCTTTATCTCCCCATGAATTGTATGTTTGAAACAATACGGACAGAATTTTCTCAACTCCAATCGACTAGGTGTATTGTGTCGATTCTTTTGAGTAATATATCTGGAAATACCCGTTGATTCCTTATTAAGACCGTTTCGAACACAACCGGTACATTCCAAAATAACCCTTACTCGAACGTCTTTACCCTTGGCCATGAACCTCCTTTGGTTTTTGATTCACCCAACGTTTCTATTTCCCGATCCGACGCAAATAAGAAGAAAGGAAAGGGGACGAAAAAATAGAAGTGGCTAACAACTCAAAATCAAATTATGAAATAAAGATTTTGTTGCAATTAATATAGTAAATAATAAGTAATACAACAATTTCGAAAGCGATTTCTAATCGCAGTACAGTATTTCATTTAAGTATCTTGTATTGCATGATACTCTTATTCTAGTCACATTTCCCTTTTGTTTTCTTTTAACTCTATTATTAATTTTATTCTTAATTTAATTGGAGCCTTAACCCGAATTTAACTGAGGTTGAATCCACTTTTTTCTTTCTCTTTACCCCCGTATTCAATCTATCTAATTCGAAAAAAAAAAAGACGGGAAAGAGAGATTAGTCACAAATATTTGACTCTATCTCTAATCTTCTTCACCCCTTTCCATATCAATAACTAGAATGAAAAAAAAGGAAATGTCAACGCATCTGGGAAGAAACGATTGATTTCTATCAATAAACCTGCTAAAGACCCGAACCAGAGAGTACTTAGTACCGGTGCCACGGAAAGATATGTTTTAAAATCTCGCATTGAGAATCCTCCTTCTTTTTTTTATATTCCATATTGTAATACATTATGGTAAGAGATGTATATATATTTAAAGACCACTTGTATTTTTGTATTTGTGTGTGGAATCCTCAATTCAACTTGACATGCGCAATGATTCGGTAGAGAATATTTTCTTTTTCTTAAAGCAAAAAAACAGGTCCCTTTGCGCCTGAGAATTCCCGAGAAAAATATTAATTTATTATTATATGTTATATGATATGAGACCAAGAGGAAGAAATAGCAAGATACATTTTGCATAGAAAGGAAGGAAATGGAAATAAAATAAGGATGTGGAAAACAAGACCGGGATTTTCTACAATGATACTGTAGACCAGTTAAAAGGGATGTAGCGCAGCTTGGTAGCGCGTTTGTTTTGGGTACAAAATGTCACGGGTTCAAATCCTGTCATCCCTACCTATTATTGCTCCTCGAAGCAGTAACCTGAGATACATTTTAGAGCGATTCAATTTGGACATACATAATACATAATTTTCAATTTTATGATAGTATACATATGCAAGAAGTATTTATTGGGGTTGAAATTTTTTTGGGGGTTCTATACTATATAAAAAAAAGAATCCCCTTCTTTACAGTCTTTTCCGTTGTGGTAAGAAAGCGCTCTTAGTTCAGTTCGGTAGAACGTGGGTCTCCAAAACCCAATGTCGTAGGTTCAAATCCTACAGAGCGTGATTCTGCTCTTGTCTTGTTAGATCGAAAATTCCACTGAACTGAAATATGAAATACAGCAATCTGAATTTGACCTTTGACCCCCCCAAAAAAATGAAATTAAAGAAAGGAGGAGGTCAGTTAAAAAAAGAGATGTGAATTAATATTAATCAAAGGTCCAACTGATCACCACGCCTGTATTGTAAATATGCGGTTACGAATAATCCAGCCAAAGTAATAGGAATTAGACCTAAGACAATTCCAAATAGAAAAACTTCAATCATTTCAATTTAATTTATTTGAAAAGGGAAAAGGGGAGGTAATATCTATCCCGAAATATTACTATTAATTCGTATTGCTTAGGAATCTCAATTCCCAATAATTGGGAATTAACACGGTAAGGAACTACCAAATATATGGAATACCACAGAAGGATTTCTTTTTATGAATTATTCAATTATTCATTCAATTAATTTCAAATAAGTCCTATCTTACTCAGACCAATAAATAGAGCCGAGGTTAGAGTTAAAGCCGCTAGTAAAAAACCGAAATAACTAGTTATAGTAGGCATGGAGGAGCTAAAGGAAATCTGTTCTTTT